TTTCATGTACTGATTCCTCAATACCTACTATCGTAGAATATTCATGTGGCACCTTCTCAGATTTTGCACGTGTGATACATGTTCCTTCTATTTCTCCAAGTAAAGCCCTTCGCATGGCAATACCGATGGTATCAGCTTGACCTTTCATAAGTGGTGACAGAATGAAACGACCATAATAAAGACGCTTACTGTCTACTCTTGATTCAACACACTTCCACTGTAGTGTTCGAGTGTATCCCGCTACTTCCTCTCGAACCATACTATACTAGTATTATTATTTGATCATTGAATCATTTATTTCTCTTGAAATCGGTTTAATTCTTATTTCTACACACGTCTTTTTTTAGGAGGTCGACATCCATTATGTGGCATAGGTGTTATATCACGTACGAAACTTAATAATATACCACTTCTACGAATGGCTCGTAATGCTGCATCTCTTCCGAGACCAGGACCCTTTATCATAACTTCTGCTCGTTGCATACTCTGATCAACAACTGTATGAATAGCATTTACCGCTGCGGCTTGAGCAGCATAAGGTGTTCCTCTTCTTGTGCCTTTGAATCCAGAAGTACCAGCGGAGGCCCAAGAAACTACCCGACCTCGTACATCTGTAACAGTTATAATGGTATTGTTGAAACTCGCTTGAACATGAATAACGCCTTTTGGTATTCTACGCCCATTCTTACGTGAACCAATACGCCCATTCCTATGTGAACCAATTCTTGGTATAGCTTTTGTCATATTTTATCATCTCATATTTATGAGTCAGAAATATACAAAAAGAAAAGATACGGAGATATCCATTTCATGTTAAAACAGAGCCTTGACCCTATTTTTACATATTGTACTTATTTTAGAATTTTTGAAAGTAAAGTTCTTTTTTAGAAAGATTACCCTTGTCTCTGTTTATGTTTCGGATTGGAACAAATCACTATAATTCGCCCACGCCTGCGAATCAGTCGACATTTTTCACAAATTTTACGAACGGAAGCCCTTTTTTTCATATTTATTATTCCTTACTTTAATTCTGAATCCACTTCTTGGAAGAGAATAAGTCTCTTGAATTTTTTTTTTTGAACTTCGAATTGTATACCCATGGTTAAAAAAATAACCTAATCGTTCGAATCTTTGTTGCGAAGTCGATAAATTATACGTCCCCTGGTTGAATCATAACGACTTACTTCAATTTTTACTCTATCTCCCGGTAGTATCCGTATAAAACTGCGCCGGATCCTCCCTGAAACATATCCTAGAATTAGATCTTCATTATCTAAACGGACCCGGAACATACCGTTGGGAAGTGATTCAGTAATTAAACCCTCATGAATCAATTTTTGTTCTTTCATTCCAGGTAACCTCCTTGAAGTATCAACTAATGGAGGAAGAGTTATATAACTCACTTTTCCTCTCTATTTTACAAATAGGAAGTTAGAGATCAAATTCGGATACCAGAGGTGGAAGATTACCATATATAACACAAAATTTCTCCTCCAATTCTTTCTAGTCGAGCTTCTCGATCTGTTATTATACCTCGAGAAGTAGAAAGAATTACAATTCCCATTCCACCTAAAATCTTAGGAATTCGTTGATAGTTGGAATAAATTCGTAAGCCGGGTCGGCTGATACGCTTTAAAATGGTTCTAGTTTTATATATTCCTTTTCTTGTTTTTCTATGTCGCAGAGTTGAAACCAAGAAATATTTGTTACTTTCCTGATGTTTCCGAACGTTTTCAATAAAACCTTCTCGTAGAAGTATTTTAACAATGTTTTCGGTGATATTTGTAGATGCTATTCGAACCCTTCCTTTTTTATCCATGTCAGCATTTCTTATAGAAGTTATTAGATCAGCAATAGTGTCCCTACCCATGACGAACTAGAATTATAGGTTCCTCCTAATTTTGATATAATCAACATGTTTCCTTTTTTTTTTTTTTCTTTTTTTTTTTAAGTATATACGTGAGACACAATCTACTAATTTGATCTATTTGATCTATTTCAGATACCCTACTATATCATAGTCTCATCTACTATTATTTATAATACTTCGGGAGCTAATGAAACTATTTTAGTAAAATTCAACTGTCTCAATTCTCGAGCGATCGCACCAAAAACTCGAGTTCCTTTTGGATTTCCTTCTTGATCAATGACAACTGCAGCATTGTCGTCATATCGTATTATCATACCGTTTTCACGTTTGAGTTCTTTACATGTACGTACAATTACAGCTCTAATTACTTCTGATCTTTCTAGAGGCATATTGGGAACTGCTTCTTTGATTACAGCAACAATAACATCACCAATATGAGCATATCGGTGATTACCAGCTCCTATGATTCGAATACACATCAATTTTCGAGCTCCGCTGTTATCCGCTACATTCAAAAGGGTCTGAGGTTGAATCATATCATTTTTATTTCAATCTGTTATTTCAATGCAAAAGTATGAAAGAAAAAAAAGAAATATTGTCCGTCCAGAAATAAATAAACCTGCGGTTGTT